TAACCCCGCCAAGAATGTAATAGGGTGTCTCCCGATTGTTTCACAGAAACAGAGACAGTAAGGCTTAGATGTGAGATAGAGGTATGTGATAGATAGTTATCGATCTTGATGGTATATTTTTCGGCCTTTTGCTTATGAAAGGCAACAAACAATAGGTCTTACTATTCCTACATATTCCATTAGTAAGATTCCCTTGAAACTTCCAAGGGGGTAACTGTGTATCTTGCTTGTGATTAATGCTTCCCAATTCTACCAGAAATCATATAGGAACTTGTTACGAGTGTATTCATTGGATTGGTTCATCAATAGCATTAGGTCAGAATCCCATTTTGACTCTGCACCATTGATTCCACTATTATTAATGATAAATAATGGAATAATTCCTTCATATTCATAGAGATAGGGGACATAATTCACATGGATATAGTAAGTCTCGCTTGGGCTGCTTTAATGGTAGTCTTTACATTTTCCCTTTCACTCGTAGTATGGGGAAGAAGTGGACTCTAGGGGTACTACTAATTGATAATTGAGTTGAGTAATCGAATTGTATCAATTGTTTAATAGATCATTCTGCGAAGCTACAAAAAAAATATACCCATTTCAAAAATTCTACCAGAATCCAGTAATATATGAATAAGAACCCTTCGATCAAACAAAGATTTCAATGATTTAATTCCCATGTTCGTATTTCCAAACTGAACACACATGATAGGAAATGGAAATTTTTTCCAACCGAATTCTTCCTAAATATTCTATTTCGATGAACCGGCCCTTACCAGAATTATGGATATTACAATGAGGAGCAACCAACCCCTATTTTTTTTCCTTTTATATAATTTATATAATATATGCCTATACTATTCTTCCTACATTGATTGTTTCGATAGATCTCGGGATCCATATTGAAAATAATCAGAAACTTAGGAATTAGAAGAGTTGACGTTCGATTATTTCAGATTGATCGGAATCAATACAAATGGATGTAGCGAAGAAATAGAATTGGAGTGCTATTTACATGTAGACATATGTAGATACATATTATAGATTGATCCATATCAAGCACATATCTTTATACAACTTTATACAATACAATAATAGATAGTGTGGTAGAAAGGTTCATATAGTTCTTTCTACCATACTATCTCATATACTGCTGACTCCAATCCACTCATTTCATTTAAGACTTGGGATTTGAATTCCTTTCATTTCTTCAATCATTGATAAGAACTACAAGTTTCATTCAAATTAATCATTTTGACTGACTGTTTTTACGTAGATGATAAGTAAAAAAGCAGTAGGAACTAGAATGAACAGCGCAGTAGCAATAAATGCGAGAATATTGACTTCCATAATCTCATCGTTTTTTTTTTGCTTTGCAATAACTCGGGATCTAATCCCATAGAGATAATAAGTCTTTCTCCTGAAAATTCCATGGGATGGATTGCATCCTGATGATACTGAATCGGATCAATATCATGAATAACAATATCTGATCTATCAAATCGGATTCATCGTCGAGAATTGAATAGTATAACATAGGAAGATCCTTTATCCATACCGAATCCAAAATGGGATTCCTGATTCAATCAAGAATCCCATTGAATTTCTCATTTCCACTCTTTCTTTTCTATAACCTACCGTCTTCCTTATACAATCATCTGATGAGGTATTATCTAACCGGTGTTCCATTGGTCACAGACCCAAACAGTAGGAGTGAAATGGAAAAAAGGATGAGTTAAGTTCTAAGCGAAGTTTTTGTGATGATCTAATCTTCTTGGGAGACAGAGAAGTGTGATAAAAATGGGTCCCGGTATAAAAAAAAGATCGAATATTCCGATAAATTCACTATTTTATTTATTGATTTTGTTCTTTCTTCGATGGGGTAAAATAGGAAGAAAAAAATCGATTCATTCCTTCCCTCCCTAGAACAAGACAAGAGAGGCGGATCTTTGTTTGATCTTTTATTATATTAGTATCCTCTTTCCTTGGATTGAGGACTGAGACACATACATCAAAAAGAAAGTATGCAATTCAAATGAGATAGAGAAATTGTTTTCAATTCGTAATTGAGGTTACACAAAATCGGAGTTAGAAAAGGGGGTAGGTTTCATCTGAAAAGTACTCTGTCGCTGTCGGGGTAACTATATTCTATATTAAGTTAATTGTGTATCGTACAATAAACGAATACAATTTGTGTATGTGTTCCCAGAAAACATATGGGTACTCTATTTCATTCCATTGATCAGGAGCAATCGAAAAAGCCAGACCAGTACAGTCTCTCTTGGAATCCTAAATATGGTGATACCACCGATCAATTCAATCTACATATGTCTCTCTCCCATCAATCGGTACTAGTTGAAGTAATTGAAATTACCGTATTTGTTCGATGAGAAATGCGAAACGAAAAACGAAAGAAATAAGGTCCACCGCTGAGAATTCAATTCTGCCCCTTGCCCCCCCTTCACAGAAAATGGAGAGATGAATTGATGGATTCATCGGATTCTAGGTCGGGACTGACGGGACTCGAACCCGCAGCTTCCGCCTTGACAGGGCGGTGCTCTGACCGATTGAACTACAATCCCAGGGAAATGAGTTATACAGCATACATATTCTCATACATATTCTTATAATTTCTTTATATTTATAATTGCCGTGTTTTACCAGAAACACGAGTGATTGATATTCACATGGATATGAACTATAGTGAGAGTGACACGGATTACTAGTAATCCTGTGGTTATTGCCACATCGATTGATAAGATAATCAATCTTTCAATGAAAAAAAAGGACTCTTTTTTTCTTTACTCCTTCTTCTATTTAAAGATTATTAATCTAGATCGTTAGAAAGATCAGAACGCGTGGGAACAAATGAACAAAGAAATAGGGATATAGCAGAAAAAATGGACTATTTATTCCTCTATATCAGGCATTTCTGGAGGACAAATTGGTTATATCATCCCCATGGATCGGCGAATTATTGGGCCGAGCTGGATTTGAACCAGCGTAGACATATCGCCAACGAATTTACAGTCCGTCCCCATTAACCGCTCGGGCATCGACCCAGGAAGAATAAATTCTAGGCTTATTGATAATCCATGATCAACTTCCTTTCGTAATACCCTACCCCCAGGGGAAGTCGAATCCCCGCTGCCTCCTTGAAAGAGAGATGTCCTGAACCGCTAGACGATAGGGGCATACCTGCCCGATCGCCATCATATTATGCTCATAGTATGAGCAGTTTTTTGGAATTGTCAATATAATATAATGTAATGGCATGACTAGATCCGAAGAATCTTTCTTGCTTCCACAATTACATAGAATTTTTGGATTGTTCATTCATGAACCATCATATATATATGACGAAGTATAGGATCCCCTCAGCGGGGATTTGTCCGACAAAAAAAGTCAAACCCCCTTTCTTCAATTTTCACTCATTGATTCGCTCATCGTTAAGACGAGATATGCCTCACTAACACTAAGCCAGGAAATTCAGAAATGATAGAATTTTTTTTTGATTGATTCAAAAAGGTGATGTAGAACTCGTAAATCTGGGAAGGGATTGACAAGTAATCGAAAAGATTCTTTTTTTTTTATAAGAATTCAGTTCAGGGTACGAGTCGAATCCTTCATCACATGATTCGATGAAATATTTTGGATCTATGTCGGATTGGTACATGTATCAATCAAGTGAATCTCGCCTCGATGGGTCAATAAAAGCAAAGCAATTAGGAGCGAAACAATTCATTGCATTGATATTTCTCAAATATAAATAATCCTTTGATTTGACCCTAGAACTTCCTAGGTAAATCAAATGGCTTGTTCTTGAATGAGCCCCCTATGCATACATGTATATATGTACATATAGTCTATACATAGATACATGCAGTAGACTCATAGTGGTTAGTGGCCTCTTCATGAATTGAAGAAAATGGCCCTTTTAACTCAGTGGTAGAGTAACGCCATGGTAAGGCGTAAGTCATCGGTTCAAATCCGATAAAGGGCTTTTTCCACGAAGCTCCCGCCTTAGTCTTCATTTTTCATCGGAGAATAGAGATATTATTGATATTTGTAATAAAAAAAAAGGTAAACGGACCGCATAATGAATTATCATTCTAATGAGTTATAGGTATAAAGTTGAACATTTGTTCATTATGATAATAAGGAATCCCACTTATTAGGAGGACTACTATGTCACTACAGGCTATACTCCTCCTCATGTTTCATTATTTATATTTTTGGTCCCGGGACATGGATATTCGAGATAATACCCAATCTCAATTATGAATCGACAAACCCAAGTTTTACTACTTCTCCATTGTTCCAATTAAATCCATCGGAAAAATTAGAAATCAAGAAAAGAAAAAGTAAGTGGACCTGACCCATTGAATCATGACTATATCAGCTATTCTGATATTCAAATTGGATAGAGATAAAATTGTAGAAGCGGACCCTTTTTTTTATTTCCTTGGACCACGCAAGAATTTGTCGATATTTCCGATTGAATCTTCTTGTTCCTGGATGCTCCATAGGAATAAATCGCTATTCCCTTCCTCCACAGAGAAACCATTTCTTCCGAGTCACAAGAGCAATATATTTTTCAATATCTTTCTTTGATTCCAGAAAAAGATCAGTTTATATCTATATAGGATTTCGATATAGATATCAGATCATGGCTTCATGTACCAAATATTTCCATATTGATGCAGGAGAGCGAATGCGAGAAAGGGACTTTCATTTAAGTCTCCTATTATTTAATATTTAATTTAGGGACATGGACAAAAAAATAGGGAATTTTCCTTTTTTTTTCTGCCGGATAAAGGTAAAGTAAAGAGGGAAATATTCGAAGTTTATTTTTTTTTGGTTCGACCCGTGAAAAGATATACTCTGGAATTTTCGATTCATTCGAAAGAAATATAATAAAGAAGACAATAACAAACAAAAAATAATCCAAAAAAAAGGAAAGAGTAATAAATTATATATATATATGATACTGTAGTAGT